TATTATAATTATACACTTATTAGTATTTTATCACTTTATATAGACATTTCTAATAATACTCTATATTTTAATTTAAAACCGCCTCTACCCCCCTTTTTCTCTTGACAAAAAGTGACCCTCACTTTGTAACGAACGATTCACCAAGATTCCAAGTTTTGTAAATACTCTTAACTCATTTTAAAAGAGATATGACACGAAATCCATTCCATTTAGTAGAATATAGCCCATGACCTTTAACAGGTTCTATAAGAGCCTTATTTTTAACATCTGGTTTATCATCCTGATTTCATAATTATGGTTTATCTTTATTATCAATTGGTTTTTTACTTATAATTATAACAATATTTCAATGATGACGTGATATTGTTCGAGAAAGAACATTTCAAGGATTCCATACTATTAAAGTTTATAATGGTCTTCGATGAGGTATAATATTATTTATTTTATCCGAAGTTTGTTTTTTTTTTGCTTTTTTTTGGGCTTATTTTCATAGAAGTTTAGCACCAAATACAGATATTGGAGCATGTTGACCTCCTATCCATATTTATCCTTTAAATCCTTTTCAAATTCCATTACTTAATACTTCTATTCTCTTAGCCTCTGGTGTTTCAGTAACATGAGCTCATCATTCTCTAATAGGTAATAACATTAATTATTCTATTCAAGCTATAATTGTTACTATCTTATTAGGATTTTATTTTTCTATTTTACAAGCTTTAGAATACATAGAAACATCCTTTTCTATTTCTGATAGAATTTATGGTTCTACATTTTTTGTAGCCACTGGATTTCATGGATTACATGTTATAATTGGTTCAACTTTCCTATTTTTATGTCTTCTACGAATTATTTTAAACCATTTTTCTTCATCTCATCATTTTGGATTTGAAGCAGCCGCTTGATATTGACATTTTGTTGATGTTGTGTGATTATTTCTTTATACTTTTGTGTACTGATGAGGATCATAAAATTTATTTTATTAAGTGGCTGATATATAGCACTAGACTTTTAATCTAGATTATGATTATAATTTAATCCTTAATGGTATTATATTTTAAAAAGAAAACTTGATTTGCAATTAATAAGTAATAGTATCTACTATTTAATACCATTATTAATCAAGAAATGAATTTTCATATATGGTTTCGACCCATAATTAGGTAATTTTTTACCCTTGTTTCAACAGAAAGCCAAAATAGAGGCATTTAACTGTTAATTAAAAAAATGAAGTTTTTCTTCTCTGTTGGATATAGCGCCGGTATGAACGGATTATATTGATGTTATAAACTATAAGAATAATTTCTTCTATATCTATGTGATCATATATCTTATTTTCTTTGTTCTTATTAATTCTAAATATTATTTTATTAATTATTGCAACCTTAATTAACAAAAAATCATATAACGACCGAGAAAAAAACTCTCCATTTGAATGTGGATTTGATCCATCATGGTATACTCGATCACCTTTTTCTATACGATTTTTTTTATTAGCTGTTATCTTTTTAATTTTTGATGTAGAAATTATTTTATTAATACCTATAATTTTTAATATTATTATATCTCCCAATATAATTTATTTTTCTTGTTCAATAATTTTTTTAATAATTTTAACTTTTGGTTTATTTCATGAATGAAATCAAGGGTCTTTAAACTGAATATAAGAATAATAATGTTATATAAAGAAGCTGCTAACTTCTTCATGAGCAAATCATAACTGTTCTATTCTTTATGAATAATAAATTTTTTCCTTCCAATTTTATAATAATTATAATAATATTTATAGGATCTATTATAACTATATCTTCTTCCCATTGAATAATAATATGAATAGGACTAGAACTTAATTTAATAGGAATTTTACCTTTGATAAATATCAAATCTAAAAATTTAGAAATTGAAAGATCTATAAAATATTTTATTATTCAATCTCTCAGATCTTCATTATTTTTTTTATCTTCTATATTTATATTTCTTTATTCTTTAAATATATATATTATACTTTCAAATTCAACATTTTCATCTATTATAATAGTTTCTCTACTAATTAAAGTAGGAAGAGTCCCTTTTCACTTTTGATTACCATCTATATGTAAATTTTTATCATGAAGAATTTTATATTTTATTTTAACATGACAAAAACTAGCCCCTTTATATATATTATCCCTCATTAATTCAAACTTTTATATCATAATTGTATCATCAATTTCTAGATCAATTATTGGAAGTATTCAAGCTATTAACCAAACCAATCTACAAATAATTATAACTTATTCTTCTATTTCTCATCTTGGATGAATAATCCCAGCCGCATCAATTAATAATTCAATAATAATATTTTATTTGTTTATATATTCAATCATTATTATTCCTTTATTTAATTTTTTTTCCTCTTTTAGAACAAATTTCTTATATTCTCTTTCAGAACAAACCTATATAAATAATAATCAAAATATTCTTATTTCTGCTCTTCTATTATCTCTTGGAGGTTTACCCCCTTCATTAGGTTTTATCTCAAAATTAATAATTATTAATATAATAGTTTATATAAATATAATTTTATTACCCTTAATTTTATTTTTAGGAACAATTATTAGATTATACTTTTATCTAAATATAACCATAATAATTTTAATTAAATCATATTCTATTTTTCTTTCTCCTATCATAAAAATTAAAATAAAACTTTTTTTAGTTATAAATATAATAGGATCTTTAATTTTTATTCCTATATTGATTTATGCGATGAATATTTTCTACAAATCATAAAGATATTGGAACTTTATATTTTATTTTTGGTATTTGATCAGGACTATTAGGTACTTCTTTAAGTTTAATAATCCGAGCAGAACTTGGACAACCTGGATCACTTCTTAATGATGACCAACTATATAATGTAATTGTTACAGCTCACGCTTTCGTAATAATTTTTTTTTTAGTTATACCAGTAATAATTGGAGGATTTGGAAATTGGCTTGTTCCTCTTATATTAGGAGCTCCAGATATAGCTTTTCCTCGTATAAATAATATAAGTTTTTGACTTTTACCTCCTGCTTTAACTCTTCTTTTAGCATCAGCAGCAGTTGAAAGAGGAGTAGGAACTGGATGAACTGTATATCCACCTCTTTCAAGAAATTTGGCTCATATAGGTCCTTCTGTTGATTTAGCAATCTTTTCTCTTCATTTAGCCGGAATCTCCTCAATTCTTGGAGCAATTAACTTTATTACTACTATTATTAATATACGATGAGAAGGAATATTATTAGAACGTTTACCTTTATTCGTTTGATCTGTTCTTATTACAGCTGTATTATTACTTTTATCTTTACCAGTTTTAGCTGGAGCAATTACTATATTACTTACTGACCGAAATTTTAACACTACATTCTTTGATCCAAGTGGAGGAGGAGACCCTATTTTATACCAACATTTATTCTGATTTTTTGGTCACCCAGAAGTTTATATTCTTATTCTTCCTGGATTTGGTATAATTTCTCATATTGTTTCTCACTACTCAACAAAAAAAGAAACATTTGGTAGACTTGGAATAATTTATGCTATATTATCTATTGGACTACTTGGATTTATTGTTTGAGCTCATCATATATTTACTGTTGGTATAGATGTAGATACACGAGCATATTTTACAGCAGCAACTATAATTATTGCCATCCCAACAGGAATTAAAGTATTTAGGTGATTAGCTACTATTTATGGTTCACCAATTAAATATTCTACACCTATAATATGATCTTTAGGATTTATCTTTTTATTTACTATAGGTGGTTTAACAGGAATTGTTTTGTCTAACTCTTCTCTTGATATTATACTTCATGATACATATTATGTTGTAGCTCATTTCCATTATGTTTTATCAATAGGAGCGGTTTTTGCACTATTTGCAGGTTTTAATCACTGATACCCTTTAATTATAGGATTATCACTTAACCAACAATATACAAAATCTCACTTTTATATAATATTTGTAGGAGTAAATATTACTTTTTTTCCTCAACACTTTTTAGGATTAGCAGGTATACCCCGACGATATTCAGATTATCCTGATTCTTATAGTAAATGAAATATTTTATCATCTATAGGATCTTTATTATCTCTTACATCAGTAATTTTTTTTATATTTATTGTATGAGAAAGATTAATTTCTCAACGTACAATTATTTGGTCTAACCATTTAAATTCTTCTTTAGAATGAGATAATCGTTTACCTGTTGATTTTCATAACCAAATAGAAACAGGAGCATTATTTATTTAAATTTATGGCCCAATGAGGACAACTAAGATTTCAAGATGCAAATTCCCCTTTAATAGAACAGTTAATCTTTTTTCATGATCATACTATATTTGTTCTAATCATAATTTTAACATTAGTTATTTATATTACTATTTTACTAATAACAAATAAATTTCAATCACTTATAATTTCAGAAAGACAAAAAATTGAAACTGTATGAACAATCTTCCCTAGAATCATTTTACTTTTTTTAGCTCTTCCTTCTTTAAAATTATTATATCTTCTAGATGAATCCGTTAATCCTCTTCTAACAATTAAAGCTATAGGTCATCAATGATACTGAAGTTATGAATATTCTGACTTCATAAATATTGAATTTGATTCTTATATAATTCCAACCTCTGAATTAGAATTAGGTTCTTTTCGTCTTCTAGAAACAGATCATCACATAATTATCCCCATAAAAACCAATACTCGAATAATTGTATCCTCAGCTGATGTTATTCACTCCTGAACAATTCCTTCTCTAGGAGTAAAAGTTGATGCTATTCCAGGACGATTAAATCAACTTAACTTATATTCTAATCGACCAGGCTTATTTTATGGACAATGTTCAGAAATTTGTGGAGCTAATCATTCTTTTATACCAATTACTTTAGAAATTGTTAATATAAATTCATTTAGAGATTGATTATTGTCTATATCAAATTAAAAAGTTAGTTAATTTTTATAACATAAATTTGTCAAATTTAAATTACTAATATTATAGTACTTTTTTTATGCCTCAACTTTCTCCGTTAAACTGAATTATATTATTCTGCCTATTTTGATTTCTTATATTCTTAAATTCATCTATTATATGATGAAACAATAATAATTCATATATTATAAAAAAAACAAAAAAAAAAAATAAAAAAATGAAATATAATTGATAAAATGATAGTAGACATTTTTTCTTCTTTTGATGATCATAACTCTACAACTCTTTATTTTCATTCTTTAACATGAATTTTATGTTTGTGATCTTTATTTTTTATTAATTCGTCCTTTTGATTATCCTCTTCAATAATAAACTTATCTTTTATAATCCCAAAACAAATTATTAATATTCAAATTACTCGATCTTTTAGTAATAATCTTGGTGGATTTTCTTTAATTACATCATCATTATTTCTAATAATTATTAATTTTAATCTTTTAGGTCTTATTCCTTATGTTTTTAGAACAACAAGTCATCTTTCTATATCTTTATCATTATCTTTTCCTCTATGATTAAGTATAATTATTTCCTCTTATTATAAAGACCCTTATTCATCTTTAGCTTCTATACTTCCTTCAGGAACACCATTTTTTTTAACTCCATTCCTACCTCTAATTGAATTTATAAGTATTATAGTCCAACCTCTTACTCTTGCTATTCGAATTGCAGCTAACATTAGAGCTGGACATATTATCTTAACCTTAATTGGAGATTTTTTAATTATTTCAATTATTAATATATCTTTTTTTACATCTTCTTTAGTTCTCATTATTCAAACAGGTTATTTTATATTTGAAATTGGAATCGCAATCATCCAAGGATATATTTTTACTCTTTTAATTACATTATATTCTGATAATCATCAATAGATAAAAAAAATTATATAATAACATTCTTATTTAAAGATAAAAATATCACCTTAACACCTTCAACGTTATGCTCTTATTAAGCTATTTAAATAAAACATAAAAATTAATAAAATAAAAATAATCAAATTAATATTAAAAAAAATTAATATTCATCACTCTATAAAAGAAAATATTTTTTTTATTATTATATAAATCCCTTGACCACCTATTAATTCAAATCAACCTATATCAACTAATTTTAAATTTCTATTTCTTATTACTTTTAAACTTATAACTAAAGGATAAGAACATAAAGAAGACAAAAACCATATTTTTATATTTATTCAATAAATCAATCTATCAATTTTTATTTTTTTCTCAACTATTCATAATCTTAAGGAAATAAAAAAACAAAACAATAAAAGAAAATTTACAATTAATTTATAAACTAAAGGTAAAATAATAAATCTATAAAAACAAATAACCAAATTTTGATAAATAAAACCTCCAAATAATGCTCCCCCACACAAAAAAAGTATAGAAATAATAATTATATTATCATCATCCCTTATATTTTCATAATTTATTCTATTCCTATCACCCCATATAACAATTATTGATATTCGTATTGAATATAATAAAGTTAAACATACTCCTAATAAACACATTAATATCATAAAAAAATTTACTTCTCTTCTTAATATTATCTCAATAATTATATCTTTAGAATAAAAACCTGCTAAAAAAGGAAATCCACATAGTGCTATATTACATAAATTTATAATAACCCCCGTAAAAGGTAAACTTTTTATTACACCTTTAATATCTCGGATATCCTGTATTCCTCTATAACTATTAATAATACTACCCCCACATAAAAATAATAGCGCTTTAAATATGGCATGAGTATATAAATGAAATAAAGATAATATGGGCAACCCTATTCTTAATGATATTATTATAACCCCTAATTGACTTAAAGTAGAAAGAGCAATAATTTTTTTTATATCATTTTCAAAAATAGCACAAACTCCAGATATTAAAGTAGTAATAACAGAAAAAAATAATAAAAACGAAAAAAAAAAATTAATATCTAAAAAATTATTATAGAATCGAATTAATAAGTATACTCCAGCTGTTACTAAAGTAGAAGAATGAACTAAAGCAGATACTGGAGTAGGAGCAGCTATTGCAGCTGGAAGTCACCTACTAAAGGGAATCTGTGCTCTCTTAGTTATACCAGCAATAACTACAAAAAATATACAAATCTCAAATAAATTAAATCACCAAATACATAAATAATTTCAATGTCCTATTATTATAATTCTAATCCTACCTAAAATAAAGCAATCCCCTACACGATTTATTATCACTGTTAATATTCCAGCCCTTAAAGATTTATTATTTTGATAATAAATTACTAAACAAAAAGAAACTAATCCTAATCCATCTCACCCTAAAATTAATCTTACAACTCTTGGAATAAAAATTAAAAAATTTATAGATATAACAAACAATATTAAAATAACAATAAACCGTTTTTTATTAATATCTCTTTTTATGTATCTTATTCTAAATAAACAAACAGACCTAGAAATTAAACATACTAATCTTCTAAATCTACATCTAATTCAGTCAAATAAAATATCTAACTCCACAAAAGAACTTAAAAATCTAAAAATCTCTCAAGAAATAATAAAAGATATATTATTAATTATTAAATATAAAAATATAATTCCTCATACCCAAAAAAATAATATTAAAATAATACTAAAAAGAATCTCAATTTTTAATTTTTTTAACATAGTAAAATAAAAAAAATTTTTTTCTCTAAGCCCACAACCTAGCATTTTTTATAAACTAATTTTACTTATTTTTCTTAAATTTTTCTAACAAATCCTAAATTTAATATTAATAAAACTAGAGGTATTATATGTAATATAATTAATAAAATTTCATTTCTTTTATTCATATAAATTACTTTTATAAATCTTATAATTTCACCATGATTTACTGTTACATAAAATAATAAATTATATAATCCTCCTATAAATACTATAACTAAAACAAAGAAAATTAACATAGTTCTATATATATATATTCTAATATATAATATAACCTCCCTTATTAAATTAATAAATGGTGGAGCTCCTATATTCCCAATACAAAATAAAAATATTATTAACCTTATAATTGGGTTAAAATTGATTATCCCCCCTAATAGATATATTCTACGACTATTAATCTTCTCATAAATTAAATTTCCTAAACAAAATAAACCTGAAGAGCATAATCCATGACATACTATTATTAGTAATGCACCATCCCAACCTACTATAAACCCTCTAATTATTCCTCCTAGTATAATTCCTATATGCCCAACAGAAGAATAAGCAATCAATCTTTTTATATCTCTTTGGCCTACACACACTAAAGAAGTTAAAAATCCTCCTCATAAACAAATAATAATTATTAATATTAAAAATTTATAATTAAAAAAAAAAGAAAAAATACTTAAAAATCGTATAATTCCATAACCTCCTAATTTTAATAAAACCCTAGCCAAAATTATAGAACCAGAGATAGGAGCCTCAACATGAGCTTTAGGAAGTCATAAATGAAATATATATATAGGTAATTTTACTAAAAAAGCAAAAAATAAACCTAAAAATCATAATCAATTTAATCTAAAAAAACTTATTAATTTTACTTCATTTATTCTATAAGTAAATATATTTACTCTAATAAAAACTAAACACAATAATAAAGGAAGAGAAGCTCTAACTGTATACAACATTATATATATACCAGCTTGAAGTCGCTCAGGTTGATACCCCCACCCTAAAATTAAAAACAAAGTAGGAATTAAGGAAATCTCAAAAAAAAAATAAAACAAAAAAAAATTTTCAACCAAGAAAAATAAAAAAATAACAAAACATAAAACTAACACACATAAAGAAAACAATCTTCTTTTATTATTACTTCTTTTTACACAATTATACCTAGCCAATATTATTAATCCTCTAGTTCAAAACCTAAGAATTAATAATACTCTAGAAATCTTATCTAAAAAAAAAATAAATTCAATTATTCCCCCTAAATCAATATTAAAATATTTTACAATAATAAAGCTATAAAATATTATAAACCAAAATCGTAATTCTCAACTTCATAATCCAATACTAAAAATTAAGTATAATATAGAAAATAAAACTCCTACAATTTTATCATATTTAATCTCCTTACGTAATCATTACCATGTAAACGAATAAATCTAACCAATAAAGATAATCCTAAAGTAGCCTCACAAACACAAAATACAGCTACCACAATTAATAAATATAAATTTCTTCTTATCATCCCTACACTAAAAAAAAATAAAAATAATCTTCTTAATGTCAATACTTCAAACCCTAATAATATATTTAAAATATGTTTTCATTGAAATAATAGTACCACCAACCCACAACCATATATATATAACCCAATTATAATACAATTATTCATTATCATATTTTGTTATAATAGTTTAAATAAAACACTGGTCTTGTAAACCAAAAATAAATAAAAATTATTTTTATAACTCAAAGTTACAAGTGAATCGAACACTTTCTAAAGGTTTTCAAAACCTTTTATAATCCAATATAACCTAATAATCTAAAATATATATTCATAATATATCTAAAAGTGGACGAACCAAATAACAAGAAAAGTATAATATTCTAAACAAACATCCAATCCTATCATAAGGATATTCTACAGGACAACATCCAATCCATGTTAAAATTATAAAATTACCAACTAAAATTCAAAAAAGAAATTGACCTAAAAAATTATATCTTAAACCAGTACAACCACTAACATGAAATAAAGGACAAAAAAATAAAATTAAAATTGATATAACTAACCCAATAGCCCCCCCTAATTTATTAGGAACTGAACGTAAAATAGTATAAGCAAATAAAAAATATCATTCAGGTTTAATATGTTCTGGTGTAACTATAGGATTAGCTGGAATAAAATTTACACAATCACCTAATATAGTTGGAAATAATATTCTTAATTCTACTAAACCAAACAAAACAACAAAAAATCCTAATAAATCTTTATATGTATGATAATGATGAAATGGAATTTTATCTAAATTTCCATTTAAACCTAAAGGATTATTTGAACCAGTCTCATGAAGAAACAAAAGATGAAGAATTCTTAACCCAATAACAATAAAAGGAAATAAAAAATGAAAACAAAAAAATCGATTCAAAGTTGCATTATCTAATGAAAACCCTCCTCAAACCCAATAAACTAAAGATTCTCCAATATAAGGTACAACTGATGCTAAATTAGTAATAACTGTTGCAGCCCAAAATGATATTTGACCTCAAGGTAAAACATACCCCACAAATCCTGTTAACATAACCAAAATATATAAAATCACCCCTAAATTTCAAGTATGAATATTTAAATAAGAACCATAATATAATCCACGACCAATATGTATATATAAACAAACAAAAAAAAAAGAAGCACCATTAGCATGAATATATCGCAATACTCAACCATAATTTACATCTCGTATAATATGAACAACAGAATCAAAAGAACTATCAATTCTAGATGTATAATGTATAGCTAAAAATAACCCTCTTAAAATCTGAATTATTAAACATATCCCTAATAAAGACCCAAAATTTCACCAAATAAATAAATTAACAGGTGTAGGTAAATCAATTAAAGCACCATTAACAATTTGTAATACAGGATGAGTTTTTCGTAATGAACTTAGCATACTTATATTTAAAAACCCGAAGAGGTCCTTCACAATAATAACAAATTTTCACTACACTAATAAGAATTAATAATAATAATACTCCTAAAAAAATATAACTAACAAAATTATATTCTCTTATTAAAATTCTTGAAAATCCCATTCTTATTCCTTTTAACTCTATTATCCTATCCTTTAAATTTATATAAAAATAGTAATCAAATATAGAATAATAATTAATAAATAAAAATATTATTATACTTAAAAATAAATATATAAATACCCCTTTGGAAAAAAAAATTAAGTTTGGAATTAATCTAATAATATATATAAATATAACTATTAAACCTCCTACATAAATTAAAAATAAAATATATCCATATCAACTAAATGAAAAATAACCAATTAATATTCTAAAACAAATATTTACTAACAAAATTATAATTCCCAACCTCAAAGGCTGAATTAATAAAATAAAAAACCTAATAAAACATAAACTAACAGAAACTAAAATAATTAAACTCATATCAGAAAATAAATAGTAAATTTAATCTATAACTTCCAATGTTATTATTTTTTATTAAACTATTTTCTGACCTAAAAAAAAAATATAATTTACAAATAAAAACTATAAAAATTAAAATTATTAATACGCAAGGTAAATATCTTTTCCAAATCAAATATATTAATAAATCATAACGATATCGAGGATATCTTGCACGAACTCAAATAAATAAAAATCTGAAAATTCCAATTATAATACAACCACCTAACCCAACTATATAATTACCAAACATACTCCCAAAAAAAATACATCTACATATAAATCTTATAAATAAAATATTACTATATTCAGCTATAAATAATAAAGCAAATCCTACTGACCCATATTCAACATTAAATCCCGATACTAATTCAGACTCACCCTCAGCAAAATCAAAAGGAGCCCGATGAGTCTCAGCAATTATAGACACAACCCATATAAAAAATATATAATAATTAACAAAAAAAATACAACAAATAAATTGATATTTTATAATTTCTATTAAATTTAATCTCCCCACTATAACTAAACACCTTATTAAAATTAAAGATATCCTAACCTCATAAGAAATACTCTGAGCAACTGCCCGTACAGAACCTAATAAAGCATATTTAGAATTAGAAAATCAACCTGCTCCTATTACCCTATATACTCCTAACCTAGAAATACATAAAAAAAATATAATTCCTAAACCACCTATTCTTACTAAAAAATATCTTCTATATAATAATCATAATAATAAAGCTAAAAATAATCTTAATATTGGACAAATTATAAAAGGATAATAATTTACTATTTTAGGCTTAATATATTCTTTTCTAAATAACTTAATTGCATCAGAAAAAGGTTGAGGTAAACCAATAAATCCCACCTTATTAGGTCCTTTCCGTATTTGAAAATACCTTAAACCTTTTCGTTCCAATAAAGTAAAAAAAGCTACCGCTAATAAAGCACAAATACTTGAAATAATATATGATAAAAACTCAATAATCATATGTTAAGAAAAAATATAAATCTTATTTTCATAAAAGGATCTTAAATCCTTCACATTATTCTGCCACCTTAACAATCCAATTATATTTACTATTATATAAAGTAAAAGATAACTTTTATAAAATAATTCTAAATTATTTGCATATATTCTGCCAACTTTATATTTATTTTATCTAATTTTATAAAATTAATTTTAACCATTCCTTTCGTACTAAATTAAATATAAAATAAATTTAAAAGATAAAAACCAACCTGGCTTACACCGGTTTGAACTCAGATCATGTAAAATTTTAAAAATCGAACAGATTTACCAAATAAAGCTTCTCCACCTTAAGGTTAATTTTAATCCAACATCGAGGTCGCAATCTTCTTTTTTAATAAGAACTCTCAAAAGAAATTACGCTGTTATCCCTATGGTAACTTATCATAAAAGAAAAATATTTGTTTATTAACCTAAAAGAAATCTATTTAAGGAAGTTATAAATCTCTTTTTTATTCCTCGATCACCCCAACCAAAATTAAAAATAATAATATAATAAATTTTCAATTATCAATTATTAATATAAAGCTCAATAGGGTCTTTTCGTCCCTTTAAAAAATTTAAGCTTTTTCACTATAAAAATTAATTTCAAAAAAATATAATAGAGACAGTATAACTTTCGTCAAACCATTCATTCTAGTCTCAATTTATAAGACAATTTATTATGCTACCTTAGTACAGTTATTAACCGCAGCTGTTAAATTCATTCACTGAGCAGGCCCAACTCTTTATTATAAAAAATCAAAGAGACATGTTTTTGATAAACAGGCGAAATTAATATTTGCTGAATTCCTTTATATTACTTAAATAAAATAACCATTTATTATTATAATAATCTATAAATATTATAGTTTTAATAATATTATTTATATACTCATATTAACATTATATTTAATTAATATCTAATTAATAAAAATTTATTATTCTTATAAAGAAAAATACAAAATTGTTATAATCAAAAAGAAAAATAATTAATAAAACTTTAATTATATATTTATATGTATATATTATAATTCTTATAATTAAATAGAGCTTATCCCCTAAATATTAAAAATTCCTTTATTTAATTAATAAAACAGAAATTTTTTACACTTAAATGTTATTTTTAATAAACTAGCTACCATAAAAATCGTATAGCATTTCACTACCATTTATTATTAATTTAATAACTATACAACGTTAACTAAAATATTATAATATTTATTTTATTAAATATATGTATATAATAAATAAATCTTCCTATTTCGAGAATTTAGCTATATACTACTTTATATTATTAATCCATGATGCAAAAGGTACAAATTTTCAATTTTACTAAAAATAAAATTTATATTTTTTCCTTTTCAGTACATAAAAAAAATTTTTTTTCTAATCCTAATACTAAATATATTATTTTATCTATTATTTTTTATTAAACTAATATTTATTTTAATATAATTTAATCAAAAATAATTACCTAATGTAATTATAACCTCAATGTAAGTGAGATACATTATACTTATGTTAATTTTTGTTTTCTATCCCAGAAACAATTTCCATTACCTCTACTATGTTACGACTTATCTTATTTAACAACAAGAGTGACGGGCGATATGTACACTTTACAAAACCAATTATTCAACTATACTTACTAATTATAATTTACTATTAAGTCCATCTTATTAACAAAATTAAATTTTATTATCTGATATCTATAAAAATTTACAAAAGTAGCTCATTAAACCTTTTCTATCAACTGCATTATGACTTGACATAAAAATATAAAAATTTATAAGTTTTTTAACCCTTAAAGAATAAACTGATGACAGCAATATACAAACTGTAAATATATATATATATATTTATATCAAAAAAAAGTAAGTTTAAAATGTGGATTATCAAACTAATTAACAAGCTCCCCTAAAAGGATCTGTAAAACCGCCAAACCTTTTAAGTTTTAAGACCTAATATATATGTAGTCTCGTAATACTTAGGTATAAAAATTTTTATTAATAAAAATAATAGGGTATCTAATCCTAGTTTATAATTAAATTTTCAAAGAACCAAAAAAGAAATATAAGAAAAACAAATAAATTAAAATTTTACCTCAAAATCTATAATAATTATTTCTTTTATTATGTAATTAAATACTTATAACCTTTTTTTTAACCAAAAAAAATTTAATTCCAATTATTTGTATAACCGCAGATGCTGGCACAAATTTATCCAATCGCAATTTATAATATCTATATAAAACCTAAATTCATTGTATAAATAAATATACTGAAAACTTAAATAATAATTTCATTAAAAATCTTCTAATAATCTCATCTATATATTTATATAAAAATATTTTTAATATAATTATATAAAAATATAACTTAAATTTAGAATATATTTTATATATTTACATAAAATATTTAATCCTTACATGTATAATATTACAACAATTAAAAATATAACCAAAGTCAAATTACTAATCTTAATAAAGAGAACATTTAAATTCTATTTTTGAGGTATGAACCCAACAGCTTAAATTTAGCTTACTTTACTTTTTAAGTTTCAACAATTATATGTATTATTAAATTTGCAATTTAACATTTTTTATTAAATTATAAAACCATGAGAAAGTTAACACTTATAAATAGATTTACAATCTACCGACTAAAAATTTCGACCACCTCACAAAGTTTAAATAAATCTATTTATTATAAATCTTGAAAATTTACAGTTTAATTAACTTAAAACTCTTTACAAAAGAAGGAATTGAACCTTCTCCTAAAAGATCAAAACTTTTTGTGCCCCTACACCATATTGTATAAATATATTTTATTTAAAATAATTTAAACCAATTGTTTGGAAAACAACCATACTATGTGTATACTAATAAAATAACTTTTAATAAAATTTATAATATTTTATTCTTAGAAATTGAAAATTTCTTGTGCTATACACCATAAAAGTAACTTATTTATCTAAATTTATACTCCATCTATAAACAAGGCTTGTTCTTTTTA